TCTATCTCGTATCGGGTACCACAGGGCTCTACTCCGCAAGAACTCCGAATCATCCACTTCTTCGTCCTCTGCGTCTTTATCTTGCTCCTCTTTCGCCTCTTTCTCGTATTCGTCGTTTTTCTTTTCTTCGGCTTCCAACTGCCTTCTTAGCTCTTCAAACCACTCCTCCGTCTCATCCTGTTTTTTCTTTTGAGGCTCAGCGTCTTGCTCTCGAAACACATCCTCTCGCTCTTGAAGCCAATCCTCTTGCTCTTGACGCTCATCCCCATCCTCTTGAAACACATACCTTGGCTCTTGAAGCTCAGGCTTTTCCTTTTGATCATCAAGCCAATCGTCTTTACCATAAAACAACCCCTCCGCCAGGTCTTCATCAGCAAGCTCGTCGTCTTCATCAGAAATGCTCTGCTTGTCCATAGCCCAATTGATAAATCCCAATTCATTGAACCTTTCGACCAAATCCTCAAAGAAAAAGTCCGAAGGGCGCCATATTCTAGGAGCCCAAACTATGTGAGTGAATAAATCCTCCACTATGGGTCGCGGGTCGAAGTCTTCGACCTCATCTTCAAACAGCGATTCTGCTTTTTCTTCTTTTTGTTCAGAGTCATAGAAAAGTCTCTGATGCTGATCAAAGATAGAACGCAATCCATTTTGCATCATATCGAAGGCACTCCTTGGTTCGGGCCGAAAGAGCAATGTCACTGGATCATTATCAAACTGACTGCAATCTTTTTCTGGCCGTAAGGATCCCAGCAGAGCGCTTTCTACTTCTAATAGGCCATGAACTAGATCAGCATCACTCTCAATAAGTTCATAAAAAGAGATCCCATATTTTTCATCGGGTCGAGCCCAAAGGCCTTGAGCAACCGATCCGGCGGAACAACTCAAAAGATAAAGAAGTATTGTTAATCTCTTCATGCTCGTTCCAAGTTCGAAGTACCATTTGTGCACATAAGAATCCCAATACCCTTCCTGACACAAATTGATCTTCACATAGATAGATATAGGATCTATGAGGCAATTATTTAGAAATACAGTTTGTGCAACAGCCCTTCCTATCTGATAGAAAATGATCCCATGCTCCGGAGTCGGTCTTACCCCGGCTCGCAAATCCCAAGTTTTTCTAGAAAAAGCCAATTTCATTATATTATTGTCTAGAATTGATTTCCTCTGTGCAATACTAATCGATAGGGCCTCATTGGTAAGTGCTACAAGATTTCGTACATTGGAACCCATGGGTATGGACGAGGATCCATTAGTATGGAACATTTTCTTTTCAAAGTAAAATCCCCTAGTATATGAAAGAGTCCAAAAAAGCTTTCGTTGTTGTGGAATAAGAAGTTCATGCACCTTAATGCATGTATTGAATCTATTCGGACCTATTAGAGAGGGATCGATTTTTTGAGGAATATGAGTCGAAGCAATAATAAGAATATTTCGAGTGGAATCTCTTTCAGAGAAAGCGTTCTCGAATAGACTCAAGGATAAGTAATTCCACTCATCCTTATTCAGATCATGAATGTCTGGAATCCATATTATGCAAGGAGACGCAGCTTTTGCAAATTCTAAGTAAACGCGGAAATAGAGTGGGTCTAGGTGGCTCAGCAGCGGAATTGACGCCAGAAAACTCTCTAGATCGTCCGTATACTCATCTAGCACAAACCGCATCTCCCTAGCAACGTCACTCGCATTCAAATCGTCACTATCCTCCATATCGTCACCATCCTCAATATCATCAACCTCTCCCGGAAACTCAGACTCACCAGAAGACTCGGAATCCTCATCATCGAAATTGACATCGCCCTCTTCAGCGAAATTGTCCTCTTCCTCGTAAAGATCACCAGAAAATAGCAGGCTGCTCAGCATTTCCTTGTTCTGAAATATTGTAATGAGAGGAACATAGGACCTTGTTGCTAGGTATTTGACCAAATGGGATCGTCCAACTTCTCTAGGACCTATCAATAAAACAGCGCTAGAGGGGGATAGGTCTAAACGGAGCGAAAAGGGTTTTCTATGAGATGGGAAATGCAAACTATTCACCCCACACGAGGTTTGTGAATAAGTGGTTGTCTGAGAATGAGCAAGGAATATCCGTCTTTCTGCTAAACAGGATGTGTTGAACTTATAATTCAGTAGATCCGTTTTGTGAACGTCAACTAAGTATCGTAAGTAAATTGCTCCCGGCTCTTCAACCATTTGATAAGCAGACTCATTCTTTGATAAATGATCACTATGAGTCAGACTCAATAGAATTTGATCAATCCCTTTTTCTCTCGTTAAGGTTAAGGTGGAGAGCTGAACCATGAAATCTGCTAGTTTCGCATCAATGGGCTCACTGTCCCTGATCAAGAATTCTATTTTATCATAAAGAAAAGAATCATTCACTCTTTTTCTTTTTCTTATGAATGAATAAATCTCTTTACTTGTATGACTTAGATATCTCGTATTTATTGAAAAAGCGATTCGATTGATGGGATTTGTTGGTATGATACTTATGAGATCGATGAGATTGCTATTCCAAAATTTCTGCTTCTGTATTGATATTGATTTTACCCCGGAAGCCCGTATTTCTTTTCGAAAATCTCCTAATTGTTCCAGAGCAACTCGAAAGAGATCCTTTAACCCGAAAGAATTCAGTTTAGATGGAGGATACCTATCCACAAGTTTTTGCAACTCAATTCTGTATGATGGAATCATCAAAGATTTGATCTTTTTGAACTCTGTCTGGAACTCACTATAGGCTCGGGAAAAAACGATAAGATGTGTATAAACGAGATATCCTGCAACAAGAAGAAGGAAAAGGATTGAATAGAGTAACTCTTGAACATTTGACGATCTCAGATGTGTCGATATCAATGGTGACTCATTATTTCGATGAAAAATGGCTTCGGACAGAAGAAGATTATAGAAACACTTACTCGAAATCTTACTTATCAGATTCCGAGGATAGCATTTTTTCTGAAGAATTCGCCATGATGTATCTATAATATCATGAAAAATGAATACCCATTTTTTTAGACTGCTAATTAGTATCGGTAATAGGTCTGAAAAGGTATCTAAAACTATCCAACTTAGATATTTGCACCCTGTCAAAGTAAAGAACCATGGTAGATATGTTTGGAATAGATTCCATTTTTTTGAGAGAATTTCAAAAGCACTATCTCGTTGAAAGGTTCTATACATCTTCTCTTTTTCAACCCATTCCTTTAGATAAAGACTCCGTTTTTTCCTCTTTTCGGATGAGAAATTTTTATCAGAACATGAAGTGTGAATCAAACCCATGTTTGAATTGAAATTGAGATACTGATGCAAGTTCTTCCCTTCTGAATCAGATGGATTCATATCCGAAAGAGGTTGACAATAAGTTCTTTCCAAATTGACTATTTGTCCCTCTATTGGAGGTGTTCCAGAAACGTCTGCGATCGAATAAATAGCTCTACGAACGAATGGATCGGATCGAATTGGAAAATGGAAAGATTTGGACAAGTTATGCCTTTCGTCACCACTTTGTGGAAAATCTTTAGATATGAATATGTTAGATACCTGTGACTCGATTGGTGAAATAGTATCTCTCTCCAAATCAAAAAAAGCGTATTTTTTTTGACCGCCGCACAAAGAAAATCTTTTGTTGCGAATGAATAAGATATTGAGGAATTCCCTATAGGGAAAATCCGAATTCTTGATACGGGCCTTTTCCCCATATTCCACATAAAAGGGGAATCTTTTGTTACAATCGAAGCAAAAGTGATGTCGATTATTCAAGAATCGAAGTCGATTTGCTTTATAAAAAGCAGATATTAATGAACTTCTATCAAATGGTTTCACGGGATTCAGCCAATTGTCTCGATGGTGGGATATCATTGAGAAATAGGAATCCGTGTTATCAAAAGATTTCCTGCGATTATTTCTAGTATGGAATGAGTTAATCTTCCACTTTGGTATCTTATTGAACACAAATTTCGATTTTTGGCAAGTATCATGATCATCCAATAAGAAGGGTTTCAATTTTTTCAAATGAACGATTTGAAGACCTATTGATTCTAACAGCTGATTGCAGAGTTGATCATTCGGACCTTTCAATCCATAGATATGGATCTCGGACCCATGAATGGGGATATTCCCGAAACTTACAAAGAAAAAAGGAAGTGATTTAGACAAAAAACGAAGAAACTTGGACAAGAACAAAGGAAGAAACTTGGACAAGAACAAAGTAAGTGACGTAAGTGACTTAGACCAATTTTTTTGGTCGGTAACTTCAGACCAATCAATCGAATATTGATTAATACGTATACATAATCGATCGAACACTACTTGAACTTGAAAAAGAAGGCTCTTCTGCTCAGAAATGAAATGTTCCAAATATTCCTGGAAATTCTTGCTCCCATTAGACCATTTGTATCTATATGCATTAGGATCCCAATTCATGGATCTCTCGGTTCGAGAAAGAAAAATAAGAGGATCAAACCATTTCTTCCGACTCTGTTTCAAATTCGATAAATGTTGGTTGATCGTATATTTCATTATAGTTCTATGATTCAGAGTACCATTCTCATTCCCGCAGGAGATCCGGGCCCATTTTTTTCTGATCCTTCGATAAAAAGATTCATTCTCTTTATAAAAAATAGGAGGTAGAACCAATAAAGATTTCTTTTTCGATTCATCCCTGGAGTTGAATACCTCATTCAAGAATGGTTTTTGATCCAATCCGTAGGAATCAATAAAAAAGGCAAATCCCTTATGATACACCAGATCCGGCTCGGTTATTGATAGAGTGAATAGATCTGCCATTTCTTTAAATCTCTCTTCTGATTCAAAATCGTGGTGTAACGTATATCCCCCCCCGTTCCGATCTGATGAAATAGGATGAATTGAGACGGTATTTTGTAAATATGGAATTGTCTTGAATAGATTAACTATTTCTTTATTTTCCGCTCGCCTGGAAGGGACAAAAGACAAATCTTGTTCTTTCTTCAACAATTTCTGATCTCTAGTGGATCTCTCAG